ACTTCTAAAAAATTCCTCTATGATTTCGAATCGGCAAAGACTAAAGACAAGTAAAATAGGCTAGAAATACTAAGGCCCACTCTTTTTTTACTTTTTTAGGTAATAAAGTATAATCTAGATCGATCGCTATCTATGTCAAATAGTCAGGCGACACCCAGATTTGAACTGGGGAAAAAGGATTTGCAGTCCCCCGCCTTACCGCTCGGCCATGCCGCCAAAATCATCCAAAAACCTAATGAACATTTTTCCTAGGAACTATAGATTTTTATAACATATCTTACCTATAGGGACTATAGAGCGTTATAACATATATTAGTCCCTCTAAACTCCAGAACGGAATCATAGAATTATCAGTAAATTATCACACTTCAATTTTCATTGAAGAAAAAATAGGTAAAAATGTCTCTCTTCTCTACAGAGGATTTTTTGAACAAAGGGTTGCCGGGGATTCGAACCCGGAACTGGTCAGATGGAGTCGAGAATTTTACCGGGAAAATAAGTCCCCATGGACGTTGAAAAGTTGTGCTAGTTGTTTTAGATAGGGAATGACTAATGAAACTTGCTAATATCGCACCTATTACCGCACCTCACGCATGTATATTTAATTACATATATATATAATTATATATATAAAAAATTGGCCATTAATCGACAATATAAAAGGAAGCTATACGTAATGCAACTATGAATCTCATGGAGAGTTCGATCCTGGCTAAGGATGAACGCTGGCGGCATGCTTAACACATGCAATAGACAATTTTAAATAATCAAAAAACCCAGGGAGGGGATTATGAATTCCAACTTGTTTATGAAGAGAACCGATTCGGTCGTTGGGGTCGGACTCTATTCTGGATTTCGAACTACATTGGAAATTTTGGTACAACTGGGTAAGTGCATTTCGCTCTATAATGGGCCTCTGCATCTACCGAAAAGGAAATACCTTTGTTATACTAAAGGGGGGATACTACCCTCGGATAACAACGACAGGGACGTCTACGAAATGTTTTGCTTAATCTGCCTTGCAATGGGGCGTCGCGGGATCGTATCTACTCTCTTGAAAAAATACGCGTCGCGGAATGGCGCCGCCTCGGGGAGTATCATCGACTTTGCCAAAGCCGAAGGAGCCAACTGGCTTTCGAAAAGAAAAAATTTTTTTTCGAAATGCAAACTCTATTCGCGCAACAAAAGCTTGTCTTTGGGCCGAACTTCAATGCGCGCTGCTCGAGAGAACGGATGAAACGCAGTATGATATCAGGGTTGGGTTTTGGTCTGGCGCCTGGAAACGTTTCCTCTTCGAAGGTGAGGAAACGTTTTCCTACCCCGCTTCCAACTTAGATTTGGTCGCTCTCGAATCTATACGAGACGCTCTACTAACCAACCTAAGAAACAAACCATACGCCATTCGAGAATATGTACCACATGTACATGCCTGGCTGCGAGTACGTATGGAATTTCTACGCATCCTCGAAGTACTAGACGCGTGCGATGCGAAATATCAAAAATATCGCGCAGACTATCTTGTCGCGAGGGTAAAGAAAATAAAATTTCGAGACCTGTATTGGTTCTTGCTCGGCTACGACGACTTTAGAAACTCCCATTTAGACCTTCTCAACGAAGAGCAATTTGTATCCGTATGTTTGAACCTTGTCGGCGAAAAGGTGTTTATCGCCTGGTGTTTGGAAATTTATGATGCGGAAGAGTAATTTATAGACTTGGGTTTGGACTTTCTCGACGAAGAAGACGCCGAACAAAACACAAGAAAGAACCCTCTAGAAAATATGTCGATATTTTATTATAGTGTTTCATTATAATAAAATATCGACATAAATAACAAGTAAATCAATGGCGTAATTATATTTTTCTCATAAGAAAAATGAGATCAAAAAAATCAGCATGAAAGTCGGGGGCGTTCCGTGGTAGATTGCCGGTAACATTTAGAGGTACCGGGGTTGAAAGGTCCAAGCCCTTTCGCCCCACCACATACTCATTCCCTTGTATGTAAAGGGGTTGTTATTCTATTCCACCTCTTAGAAAGAACTTACATCAATTGGCTTCAAATTTCATGTTATTCCGGAATCGTAAATAGACGATCAATTCCATCATTGCTAGATCATCTATCTAATTCGATGAAGACTACGCCAATAATGTAATAGGATTTTTGATAAATGGGAAATTAAATAAAAATGCTCCGAGATAGAAATGAGGGAATGTTTACAATACCTGGGTTTCATCAGATCCAATTTGAAGGATTTTGCAGGTTCATCGATCAGGGTTTACCCGAAGAACTTTCTAACTTTCCAAAAATTGAAGATACAGATCAAAAAATTGAATTTCAATTATTTGTGGAAACATATCAATTGGTCGAACCATTGATAAACGAAAGAGATGCTGTGTACGAATCACTTACATATTCTTCTGAATTCTATGTATCCGCGGGACTCGTTTGGAAAACCAGTCGGGGTATGCAAGAACAAACAATTTGTATTGGAAACATTCCTCT